AATTGTTCCAAACTAGAAGAAGTAGCATTAATCAAATTGGCTTTTTCTCGTTCTATCTCAGAGTATCCGTTCATTCGATACTCATCTGCTTCCATTTCTACTTTCCGTAAACGAGACCGGGCTCTTTCGAGCTGTTCAATGGCCCCTCTACGTAATTCTTCCGAATTTCGAATAGTACTCAAAATCCTCTGTTTTCGATTATCTAATAAATCGTTTAATGAAAGTAGATTATCTTACCATTAATTTCACAACTTCCATGATCTCTTCCCGAACCAAACATGAATCTTTCGATTCATTTGGCTCTCACGCTCAATTTTTTATTTTATGGACATTCCCGTATCTTTTTTTAATATAATGAGCCTATCCTCTCTATTTCTGTTTATATTCAAACATATCAAAACCGATACAAGAACAGAATATTAGGAGGACTCTTCCGACCAGACAAAAAATCTATAATTGTCAGCAAAGTTGTTTCTTTATTTGTTCTTTATTTCATTGAAAATATAGAAAATTTCAATTTATTTCCTTTTTTATTCAAATCCAAAAATTCCCCCTTTTTATACATAATATAGGTTGCCGATTCGGCATTGGATAATATAATAAAGGGCAAGGCGCCCTTTCTTTATTCTAGTAAATGGTTCAAATCATTTTATCGATATGAGTGTTCTATATCGGAAAAATTATCAACTATTCTTTTTTAAACCATTTCGTTATTAACGTAGTGGTAGAAAGAGTACCATGTTGTGCCCGGACTTCAAACAGTTTAGCTTTAACCATATTAATGGTCTCACATTATTGGTTGGTTGATAGAGAATCAAAGTTAACTTACCAATGAATAACGAAATGCTATGGTTCTTACATATGATTTATGAATTTACTCAGAAGGAATTCGTCGAGATTATGCACTTTTTTCCTATTTATCCTATAAAAATATAGAATAACATAAATAAAGTGCAGTCGGTTAGATCCAACCTATTCGTGAAATATACAACTCGCACACACTCCCTTTCCAAAAAAAATCAATACACCAAGCACTACACTTAGATTTATTGGATTTGTTGCTAAAATATCGGTATTAAACCCGAAACTCCCGGCGGATGGCCAGTGGCCTAAGGAAACGAAAGAATCGGTTACATTTTTCATATGCTCTCCTCTTATAGATAGGACTAAGAAAGAACAGAGTTCTTTTTGTATCACTTGACTCGCCCTTTTTTTTATCGATTTCTTTTTCTTAATTTCCCGTTTTTTTTTTTATGTTAATGGGAGTAGATTAAATCTATTTATTGAATTTGAGATTGAGAATTACAAAATTTCTTCTTTTTTTTTTGAAGTATCCGATAAGATACTTATTAAGTTAGGTCCTGGGTCTCGTATCAATTGCAAAATATCTCCTTTGTTCAAACACTTCCTAAAAGAAAAATTCCATCGTACTAAACTAAGGACGGGAAGGGAGAAAGCGAGTGAATCCACAAATTCCTCATCCTCAAATCACTCCTTCCCGGGGTATTGTCGCAACAAATACATATACATAATTGTAGGAATAAAGTATTGATATAATTCACAGAAGCAAATGGCAACGAGTTAATAAAATAAGAAAAAAGTAGGTAACGTACTTTTTTACATTTTCATTCTAGGATTAAATTAAACAAAAGGATTCGCAAATAAAAGCGCTAATGCCACGACCAGTCCATAAATTGTTAAAGCTTCCATAAAAGCTAGACTAAGTAATAAAGTACCTCGTATTTTTCCTTCTGCTTCTGGTTGTCTCGCAATACCTTCTACGGCTTGGCCTGCAGCAGTACCTTGACCAACTCCAGGTCCAATAGAAGCAAGCCCTACGGCCAATCCAGCAGCAATAACGGAAGCGGCAGAAATCAGTGGATTCATGATGATAGGTTCCTCGCACCAAAAAAAAATGGTTAATGATACAATCAACCAATGAATTATTACTTATTTGATCACAAAAATATATTGAGTCGAAGTAACTAAAACTTCGAATAAAATAAAAAAATAATGAAATTAATATAGAAATATAGATAGAGATAACCCCTATATAACTAGTATATATCTAATATCACATATACATTTGTTTCTTTCATAACGTAAACCGCCCGCATTTTCTTTTTATATTGAATCGGATTCTAGAAGAATTTTTCGAAAAATATACAGGGGCTGTGGCTGGCCTTATAAACATTCCATATATCTAGTGGTGACCCCCACTAACCCATCCGCCATTTCGTAATATCGTCTATCTTTCCTCCTACAACTCTAGTCGTATATATATATGTATTTATATCTATTATGTTCCTCAACTAAGAACCAATCTTGAACTATGCATTGCCTCAATTGGGATAAGCTTAAAAATAAAGACTATTTCAAAAACTAATCAATGATGACCCTCCATGGATTCCCCTATATAAGCCGCGGCTAAAGTTGCAAAAATAAGAGCTTGAATACCGCTTGTAAATAATCCAAGAAACATGACAGGTATAGGAACTACTAAAGGTACTAAAGAAACAAGAACAACAACTACTAATTCATCAGCTAATATATTCCCGAAAAGTCGAAAACTAAGAGATAAAGGTTTTGTGAAATCTTCTAGGATGTTAATTGGTAAAAGTATTGGAGTTGGTTGAATGTATTTTCCGAAATAACCCAATCCTTTTTTGGTAAGACCCGCATAAAAATATGCTACTGACGTGAGTAAAGCTAAAGCAACAGTAGTATTTATATCATTTGTGGGGGCGGCTAGCTCCCCATGAGGTAACTGTATGATTTTCCAAGGTAAAAGGGCACCTGACCAATTAGAAACAAAAATAAATAGGAACATAGTTCCAATAAAGGGAACCCAAGGGCCATATTCTTCTCCAATCTGGGTTTTGCTCAAGTCTCGAATAAATTCAAGGACATATTCGAAGAAATTCTGACCGTCGGTCGGAATGGTTTGTGGATTCCGAACGGATATGATGACTGAACCTAATAAGATAGCAATTACGACCCAAGAAGTGATAAGTACTTGGGCATGAATTTGTAAACCTCCTATTTGCCAATATAAATGTTGGCCTACTTCTACACCTGATATATCGTATAACCCTTTGAGTGTTTTAATGGAACATGGTATAACATTCATATTGTCCTCTGACAGAAATCGAACTGAAAAAAAAAAAGAATTATTTTGATTCAACCATCTCTTTCTCGACTCATCTACTTTCATCATTAATCATATAGTTAGGATACCAAGAAATCACATAACATAATATCAATATCCCATTTTATCTCTTTTTAAAAATGAAAGACAAGAATAGTAACCGATCCAATAAATCAAAATAATTAACTAATCTTATTATTATTATTCTTAATCATAACATAATCAACGACTTCTTATATAGCTAGAACGGCCCTCACAAATTGCGGATACTAATTTGTTAAGAATCAATCGTATTGAAGCTATAGCGTCATCGTTGGCTGGAATCGAAATATCTGCGAGATCTGGGTCACAATTTGTATCGATTAAACAAATCGTCGGAATTCCCAAAATGACACATTCTCGAAGAGCTGTATATTCTTCTTGCTGATCAACGATTATTACAATATCGGGCAATTCAGTCATATATTTGATCCCGCCCAGATATGTTTGCAAAGTAGATAATTTTCTCTTCAACATTGCTGCATCTCTTTTAGAGAGACGGTTTAGTTTCCCCATCTTTTGTTCTGCTCTTAAGTCTCTGAACTTATGAAGTCTCGTTTCCGTAGTGGACCAATTCGTTAACATACCGCCAAGCCATTTTCTATTAACATAATGACATCGAGCCCTTATTGCAGCTGATGCTACTAAATCCGCTGCTTTATTTTTGGTACCAACAATTAAGAAGTTTTTTCCTCGACTTGCTGCATCAAAAACTAAATCGCAGGCTTCCGATAAAAAACGAGCAGTTCTAGTGAGATTTATAATATGAATACCTTTACGCTTTGCAGAGATGTAAGGGGCCATTCTAGGATTCCATTTCTTAGTACCATGACCAAAATGAACTCCTGCTTCCATCATCTCTTCCAAATGGATGTTCCAATATCTTCTTGTCATCTTTCCCACGCTTTCTTTTTTTTTTTAACAAATAAACAAATAAATAATTGTTCCTACGGAACCTTCTGCCGGGATTGGCCGTTGATACACAGCCCAAACCATTAATTTTTTTTATTACTTAACTAAATTTCTTCATTTTATTTAGTACCCAATCAATAACTAGTAAAGTAAAAAGAAAAATATCTCCTTAAGAATTATGAATTCGCTTAAATGATTTTTCTGGTGTGTCATAGAAATTGCTTGGGGCGCAAGAACAAAAAAATTCTCTATGGTGTAACAAAATATCTCTCATTTCCAACTCGAATAGATTTTTCTTTTTTATTTCCAAATGAATGTCTTGCTTTGAACGGTGCACTAATTTTTTGAATCCAGTACCGACAGGGATAATCCCCCCCAAAACAACATTTTCTTTCAGACCCTTCAACCAATCAATACGACCCCGTAGAGCAGCTTTTGCCAAAACTCTAGCAGTTTCTTGAAAACTTGCTTCGGATATGAAACTTTGAGTATTCAGAGATGCCCTCGTTATTCCCAATAAAATTGCCCGATAACAGATTGCTTCGTCTAAAGCACGCCCTGCTCGTTCCGCTCGCAACAATCCGATTAGTTCTCCAGGTAAAAAAACATTAGACATTCCATCTTCTGAAACCAATACTTTTGATGTTACTTGCCGTACAATAATCTCTATATGTCTATTATGGATCTGTACCCCCTGGGATCGATAAACCTTTTGGATCTTATTAACCAAAGAGATACGACTTTGGGCTATGGTTAGCTCAGCTCCAATTAAGAATCCCCAAGGAATTCCAAGAACTCTTGGTATACGCTCGTTCCAACCTTCAACTCTCCTTTCAAGGTTCATCGATATTGAACCAATCGAGCGCACTTCTAAGATTTGTTCCACTTTTGGAAGACCTTGCGTTATGTCACCAGATCGGGATTTTTCATATATAAATGTAACTAATGTATCTCCTTCAGAAAGGGTTTCTCCATAATGTCCATGAACAGTCGCTCCTGGAGTGGCCAAATAAGGCTTAGCTGATCTTATAATTAAAGAGTCAACATGAACAATGAAAATTTGACCAGATTTTTTTATGTGTGGTCCATATTTAAATAGACATATATTTTCACAAATAAATTGTCCAATGCTAATTATTGTGGATGTCTCTTCACAATAATTGTAATGTAGAAAGCACCAATTCAAATGGGATGGATTCAAAATGATGTTATTGCATGGACTGGGATTATAAATCCTCCTATTTTCATCTATTAAACAGTATTTAAGTACTTCAAGTACTTGGAAAGTCTGTTTAAAATTGTCAAGTAGCCAATATTTGTTTAACAAGATCTGATTATGAGTTATTAAATGGTAAGATGAATAAAAGTTCACTATTTTAGGTACTATTGTACCTAAGGGGCCCAACAAACCCCTAATTGGAGTTATGGGATTCGATTCTTTTGCCACATTGTTATATTTCGAACCGTTGAATGGACCAACTCGAAAACAATTGAATGATGACAAAATTCTCAAAGATTGGCCTTCCTTATTTCGATTCAACAACGTACCAATAGTTCCTTGATGCTGGGTAACTAATGGAATCTTCACTTTGGAATAAAAAGGATTGATATTGGTGCGATCTAATCCATTATCAGGAATCAATCCCGAACCTGACGTATCGTACCTTTTTCCGGTATATGAAATAGTAGACTTGACTAATTCAATTCTTATGAAATCACGAATCAGATCATTTGCCCTTACTTCAACAAAAGAAGCATGAACCTCTTCCATAGAACCGTTTTTTTCTTGGTCCCAATTCAATACTAAGCAAGTCCGAACTAATTGAATACTTGTGTGATAAATTCCTCGAATTGACTTTCCATTTCCATAAAGGATATAATTGACAACTCTAAGCTGGACATTTTCTTTTTCCTGCAAGAGATCTTGAGGGAAAAGTTTTGCTAAATTTATCCCATCAGCTATTTCATATGTGACTACGGGTCGAACCAAAACAAAATACTTTTTTTTGATAGGTGTGATCCGTTGGACATAGATCCAATTTTTCGATTTTTTTTTTGATTCCTTAGAATTTTTTTTTTCCGTTCCTGGTGGTATCAAAATGCCACTGTGTCTGGATATCTTATCTGTCTCTCCGGGAAAATGAATATCTCCAGAAAAGATTTTCAGTTCAATACTTTTTTTTTTTCTCTCCACTCGGACTAATCCACCTACTCGGCTTCTTGTATTTGTATTTAAAGCGAGTTGTGTATCTACCCCAATGATACTATTGTTCCGGACCATTATAGACGAAGATCCGGGTAAGATATGCACCTCTTCGGGAATAAAAAAAAACCGATCCACTTTCATTTGGTATTTCGGACTCCATTCTTTTGCTCCTCGATACTCAATCAAATCTTCTTTTTTGACTATTGAATCCACCTCCGCGGTCCCATATTTAGTAATTCCCGAACTCTTTCTTCTGTATCGTGGATCATCAAAATAAGCAAGAATACTATTTCTACGTAAAATACCATTTATGGGTATTTCAATCGAAATACCAAAAGAGGGTATTAATTCTTTCTCTCGTTCTTGATCGTATTGTAATGGGATGAGAAATCTATTTCTTCGTCTTTTCGCCAAGAAATCAGAATTCTCTTGGAGAATCGAAGGGTATATGAAATTCCAATGACCATTGGATATAATTCGATCAAGTCTTGAATAATCAAGAATTTCCCTATATTTTTTACGAGTACCAGAAGGATCCAACAATTTATGTCTTACCCGATCCTTAGTAATTGAGAGGTCAGAGCTATATCTTTCGTCGACAGAAAAAGAATGAACATTCATTTGATCTTGATCCTTGTAAAGCGAAAAAGACACTATACTGGATCTGCACGGACCCCCCGCTAATATCCATAAATGACTTGTTTTTGGTAATAGATGAACATTACTATATGTATATTCAGGTGCGTGGTAGACATCAGTACTCCAGTGCATTTCTCCCTCTGATTCAGAATAAATATGTTTTCGAACCCTCTCTTTAAAATGAAAAGTAGACGTTCCGGCACGAATCTCGGCAATCACTTGTTCAGATTCTACATATTGATCATTTTGAACTAAAATCAAACTTTTGGGTGGAATATTCACACTATGTATAATATCCCGACTCTCAATAGTTACATACAAGTCTATAGAACATAGAAAAGCAGGATGCCCATGACGGGTACGTGTGGGATGAACCAAATACTCATTGAACTTTATTTTTCCATTAGAAGGAGCTCGTACATGTTCGGCAGTACCGCCTGTGAATACTCCACCCGTATGAAAAGTTCTTAATGTTAGTTGAGTCCCCGGTTCCCCAATTGATTGACCCGCAATAATACCTATGGCTTCCCCCAACTCGACCAGGTCGCCGTGAGTG